ATTAAACAAAAGGATTTGCAAATAAAAGTGCTAATGCTACAACCAATCCATAAATTGTTAAAGCTTCCATAAAAGCCAAACTAAGCAATAAAGTCCCTCGTATTTTTCCCTCCGCCTCAGGCTGTCTCGCGATACCTTCTACAGCTTGACCTGCAGCAGTACCTTGACCAACCCCAGGTCCAATAGAAGCAAGCCCAACGGCCAACCCAGCAGCAATAACGGAAGCAGCAGAAATCAATGGATTCATGATAAATTCCTCGCACAAAAATAAAGAAATGGAAATGGTTAATGATACAATCAACCAATAAATATAAATTATGACTTAATTATTCCATCGATAATATTTTCATTCAATCGAAGTAAATAAGAACTCCTAATTGAACTATAATAATATTATTGAATCATCAGAACTATTGTGATATCTATTTTTTGATCCAATTCACGGAGTTTTGTGAGTTCATCCAACTTTTTGTTTTGCCATTTCTTTCTTTGTTCCAAAAAATTTTTGAATTCGAACTTTTCGTCCTTTTTCTTGATTTAATCTCTTTATTTATTCAACTTAAAGTTACAAATGAAAAGGAATTCTTTTTGAAATCCCTATCTCAATTCCAATCAATATAGTAGGAAGTCGGATTAGATATATTCTATCTTTAGCTCATAAATAACTAATTAATACTTAATATTCCATATACATGTCTTTCTTCCATAACGTAAACCAACTATTCGCATCTTAAATTCAATCGGATTCTAAAATCATTTTTCGAACCATCCCCCCAAAAAAGTTGGTTTATAACCATTCTATATTACATATACCTAGTCCCCTAGTTTGATCCTACTCTTACACCTTTTCTTTTGAACCTCATTTTTTGTAAATTGTAAACGCTTCACTTCTTTTTATTTATCATTATCCTACACAGATACAATCAATTTAAAGGGATAAATTCATTAGTCTGAATCATTCATAGAAAATCTGATTTATTTTATTATTTATTAAGATTTTATTTTGGTCAATCGTTGAATTGACCAAACTTAACTGAAATGGGAATCACTCTGTAGAACTCTTTTTTTTGTAATCGCACATTTTAAAGAAATACAGAATTCTTATTATGACTAAAATTCGAATTGAATAAAGAAAACAATCAAAAAAATAGAATATAAAGAGAATATTCATTGGAAGGAGGCATAAATAAAGGGACCAAACGAATTTTAGGAAAAAGATCTTTTAGATCTCTTTCCCACCCCTTTTGAAATTCCCTACTTTCGTAATCTTTTTTACTATTCCTCTAGATCGTATAGACTTTTTTGTCTGTCTAGTTCTGTGTATATTTATGTTCACTAAGTAGATTATCTTGAGCAAGGCATAGATTGTCCTGCACTACGCTAAAAAACGATTTCTAAAATTAGTCAATGATGTCCCTCCATGGATTCGCCTATATAAGCAGCAGCTAAAGTCGCAAAAATAAGAGCTTGAATACCGCTTGTAAATAATCCAAGGAACATGACAGGTATAGGAACCACTGAAGGTACTAAAGAAACAAGAACAACAACTACTAATTCATCCGCTAATATATTTCCGAAAAGTCGAAAGCTAAGTGATAAAGGTTTTGTAAAATCTTCTAAAATATTAATGGGTAAAAGAATGGGAGTTGGTTGAATATATTTACCAAAATAACCTAACCCCTTTTTGCTAAGTCCCGCATAAAAATATGCTATTGACGTAAGTAAAGCTAAAGCAACGGTAGTATTTATATCATTCGTAGGTGCAGTTAACTCCCCATGAGGTAACTCTATGATTTTCCAAGGTAAAAGCGCCCCTGACCAATTAGAAACAAAAATAAATAGAAACATAGTTCCAATAAAAGGAACCCAGGGACTATATTCTTCTCCAATCTGAGTTTTGCTCACATCTCGAATGAATTCAAGGACATATTCAAAGAAATTCTGACCGTCAGTCGGAATGGTTTGTGGATTCCGAACAGCTACAATGGCCGAGCCTAATAAGATAGCAATTACAACCCAAGAAGTAATAAGTACTTGGGCATGGACTTGGAAACCCCCTATTTTCCAATAGAAATGCTGGCCTACTTCCACCCCGGATATATCATATAAGTCTTTTAATGTGTTGATGGAACATGATAGAACATTCATAGTGCCCTCTGAAAGAAAACTTTTAAAGAAATTATTTTGATTCAACCCTCTTTTTTTCGACTTGCCAACTTGAATTGTATATTTTTTGGATACGAACTAATCACATAATATTCCCAGTTATTTTTATCTCTTTTGTGCAATTCAGGAATAGTAACCGATTCCATAAATCTATTGGGTTCACAAAACAATTTATTTATCTAATATTATTTATCTTATTATTAATCAGGGATTTCGTATATAGCTAGAACGACCTTCACAAATTGCAAATACTAATTTGTTAAGAATTAATCGGATTGAAGCTATAGCATCATCATTCGCTGGAATCGAAATATCTGCGAGATCCGGGTCACAATTTGTATCAATTAAACAAATGGTTGGAATTCCCAAAGTGATACATTCTCGAAGAGCCGTATATTCTTCTTGCTGATCAACGATTATTACAATATGGGGTAATCCTGTCATATATTGAATCCCGCCCAGATATGTTTGCAAGCGAGATAACTGTCTCTTCAATCGAGCTGCATCCCCTTTCGGAAGACGGTTGAATCTCCCTGTTTTTTGTTCCATTCGCAAGTCCCTGAACTTTTGAAGTCTCGTTTCTGTAGTGGACCAATTCGTTAAAATTCCGCCGAGCCATTTTTTATTAACATAATGACACCGAGCCCTTATTGCAGCCCGCACTACTGAATCAGCTGCTTTCTTTTTGGTACCAACAATTAAGAATTGTTTTTTTCTACTTGCTGCATCAAAAACTAAATCACAAGCTTCTGATAAAAAACGAGCAGTTCTAGTAAGATTTGTAATATGAATACCTTTACGCTTTGCAGAGATATAAGGTGCCATTCTCGGATTCCATTTTCTAGTACCATGACCAAAATGAACTCCGGCTTCCAGCATCTCTTCCAAATTAATGTTCCAATATCTTCTTATCATTTTTCCCCACGCTTCCCCTCTCTTTTTTCTTTTAAAAAAGAGAGACCAGGCACCCTGAAATAAATAATTGTTCCAACGGAACCTTCCTTTTTCCCGGAGATTGGACGTTGATACACGATCCAAGCGATTAATTTCTTTCTATTCCTTATTCTATTTATTTCTTTCTTGCTATTAACAAATCACGTGGAAAAAAACAAATCACAGGACCACCAATAGTTAAATGGATGAATCCACTCTCAGGAATCATTAAATACTATAAATTACATGATTGTTCTGCTTGATATATCATAGAAATTTTTTGAATTACAAGAATCAAATAACTCTCTGTGGTGGAACAAAATATCTCTCATTTCCCCCTCGAATAAATTCTTCTTTTTGTTTTTCAAAGGAATCCTTTTATATTGCCTTGAGCGGTGCACTAATCCTTTGAATCCAGTACCAAGGGGGATCATACTACCTAGAACAACATTTTCTTTCAGGCCTTTCAACCAATCGATACGACCACGGAGAGCAGCTTTTGCTAAAACACGAGAAGTCTCTTGAAAACTCGCCTCGGATATAAAACTTTGAGTATTCAGAGATGTTTTCGTTATTCCCAATAATATGGCTCGGTAACAAATTGCTTCTTCCAAAGCGCGTCCCGTTCGTTCCGCTCGCAACAATCCAATTAGTTCTCCGGGTGAAAAAACATTAGACATTCCATCTTCTGAAACCAAAACTTTTGATGTTATTTGACAAACAATAATTTCTATATGCCTATTATGGATTTGAACTCCCTGGGATCGATAAACCTTTTGGATCTTATTAACCAAAGAGATACGACTTTGCACTATAGTTAGCTCCGCACCAATCAAGAATACCCAAGGAATTCCAAGAATTTTTGTTATACACGCGTTCCACCCCTCAACTCTCTTTTCTAGGTTTGTGGATATTGAATCAATTGAACGCACTTCTAAGACTTGTTCCACTTTTGGAAGCCCTTGAGTTATATCACCAGATCTCGATTTTTCATATATAAATGTAACGAATGTATCTCCCTCATAGAGGATTTCTCCATAATGGCCATGAACAGTTGCTCCTGGAGTGGCCAAATAAGGCTTAGCGGATCTTATTACTACAGAATCAAGGTGAACAATTACAACTTGACCCGATTTTAGGTGAGGTCCTTTTTTGGCTATAGATACATTTTCACAAATAAACTGTCCTAGGCTAATTATTGTGAAAAAGAATTCACAATAATTAAAATTATGATGGAGAAAATACCAATTCAAATTGAATGGATTCAAAACGCGGTTACTTGGATCGGGATTACCAACTCTTCCGTTTTCATCCATTAATCCGTTTTCATCCATTAAATAATATTTAATTACTTGAAAAGCCCGGTTTAAATTGTAAAGTTTCAAATATTTAGTTACTGAGATCTTATTATGAGTTATTAAATGGTAATATGAGAAAGAATTTGCAATTTGAAGAGCTGTTCCTAAAGGGCCCAACAACGAATTCCTAATTGGAATTAGAGAATCTTTTTTAATTGATTCTTTTGTTACATTGTAATCTTTTCCGCCGTTTAATGGATCTATTCGAAAACAATTAGATGATGACAAAATTATCAAAGATTGGCATTCATTATTTCTATTCAATAACGTAATAATAGGTCCTTGATTTTGTTTAAGTGATTGTTGAATCTTTGCCTTAGAATTAGAATAAATGGAAAAAAATGGATTCATATGGGTACGAGCTGACCCATTATCAGAGATCAATCCTGAACCTGATGAATCATTCCTCTTTCTGCTGATATATGAAATATGGGATTTCACTAAGTTTATTCTTAGGAAATCACGAATCAGACCATTTGTACATACTTCAACAAAAGAAGCACGGGCCTCTTCGAAAGAAGAATTGTTTTTGTCTTGTTCCCA